GGTTCCGAAAGGAATTCTACGTAAGCCAACGCGGAAAGGAAGAGGTCCCTCGCGTTTAACATCGCATCAGCCATGAATATCCTGTACTGGAACATATGTGGCATGGGAAACGAGCACTCCCGGGATGGAACCAAACTAGCAGCGAGAAGCACTTCCACAACAAGCACCCTTAACGTTTAGGCACGGAAGCGGAAGCCTGAAATAGATCTTTTTTCTTCCCCCGATATCCTTTATAATTCCTCTACCACCCTCTTAGCAGGTCGGTCAGTCTCAGTAGTAGAGGTTCTGAAAGACACTGATCATCAGTGACATCACAGTAGTTTAGTGGTCCTGGGAAGCTATTAAAAGACAGTAGCAACTAGGAACTGGGGAATAGAACAAGCTTAGAAGTCCTTACTAAACTACCAATGCAGGTAAGGAAGTTAATGGGCAATCCTCAAAGTTGCCCCATCATCCCACTGCCAAAGAGAAGACAGCCACAATATAGCTACTAAGATAAGATAGGAACGGACGTCTTGTCAGAGCCTTTGTTCTCTATCGTCCGCTCTCTAACAACCTAGCCACTAGCTACCGAATGCCAACAACTCACTAACTAGCTACCTAGCTACTCGGACTACTTCCCTCAGGAAATAACAAACTCTGAGTTAGGTAGTCAGACTCTCAATAGGATAGTAAGCAAGCTGCCTTAAGAGCTTTCAGGCTATTACAGGTATTCTGCTACTAGTCCATGCATACAATAGATATTTAAGAACAAGTAGCTCGGCTGGTATCTTCAAGCCAACCCCATCCTTTGCCCGCTCTCGCTTCTGTACTTTTGTTTCCTATCTCTCTCTCGATATCCTTCTTTCATCCTTGCCATCTTCCCAACGAAATTGATTGGTACACCATCCATCCTGTGCTTGGTTCATGGGAACTTACAGTTTGAAAATCAAAGGTTGGGATATCTCATTTGATCTCAGCAAGCCGCTTCGCGCTTTGAGCGCGAAAGCCAGATCTTGAAGCTAGGATGCGTGAGAACTAGCGCTTCAAAAGAAGCCGTAGCGAGGGTTGGTAGTGTGGCCAGAGGCCCACTTGCTTCTAACGTTCTGCACCTTCTAACATAAAGAAAAGATGTTGAATTATCTTAACGCCCTTTCTTCGTTCATTCCTGCGAATCCATCGCGTTACTTCGATGAATTTCCCGCGTACGTGCCTTTCTTTTCCTACTAAGGAAGCTCCTTAGCATGCCGTCGATTAGCTAAAGCTTTCTTTTAGTCGTGCGAACGAGACCCTCGCGAAGCGGATTCGGTTCCATCCTATACCTCCTATCGAACGGATTTCAATACAAATGATTTTTTGGTTGCGATGATTTCTTTTTTTTGTTCAAAGCGAAGCGAGCGGTGCTATTGTCCCCTTCCTTATCCTAGCGCTCATTGACATCGTATGCGGGTCATCGGGATGGGGAACATCATATATTAAATGACTTGATCCGTGAACGCGCTTACCCAGCCAGGGAATGGACCAATTCCGTCATTCAATGCATATTTATTGAGAATCTGTGCAGGAGATCGGGTCGCGAACCTTCTCTTCTCTCAGGTCCAGAGGGGAACTCTTAGTTAGGTCCCTCAGCGACTGCTGCGACTTCTGCATATGTGTTTGATGCATCCCCTAGAAAGTGAGAATATGCCAAGCTAACTGACCCATCTTTGTCCCTTACAACGCCACCAGCACCTGCAGGTCCTGGATTTCATCTAGATGCACAATCACAATTTAGTTTGAACCAAGAATCTGGCGGTTTGATCCAGCGGACTTCTTTAATAATGTTCGATTGTTACTGATATGGTATGAAACCGAGTCTAGCCGCCACATCCGAATCACCCCTCCAAACATTATGATGAAGAAGTGTTTGGGATTGAGCAATTTTCAAGTGGTGTATCACCTTTTTTATCAGTATTTTCGAGTCAGCCTTCCTCCCTTGGGAGCGAAGCGCCAACCGCGACTATGTTCCTAGTGTGGAAGAAAGAAAATGGAAGTTCTGGAATTTCCCCCAATGGCTTGCGGAAGAGCTGTTCGTGACTATAGATGCATCTGATCTGAGCAGCGGATCATGATGCCGGGGATTTGTTCACAGCGGAAGAATCCCATGGATACCTCAAATGGATCATACAACTATGTTTAACACACCAAAATAGAGCTTTTTAGCTGCTTTAGTAAAGCGTAAGCGCCGCAAGTCTTTTATTTGAGGAGAGATCCTTTTATACTCGTTAAGAGAGTGTGTCACTCAAATAGAATCTTTGCCTTCTCCGGATATAGCATATCCTTGAGTGATAAGAATACAATCCTTTGGTCGGACGGACTAAGGACTGCTTTCGATGGCAATGCAATCCCTGAAAGAGAAGAAAAGAGGCTGATGCGATTCTATTTGCTTTCTTTGACTTTGAAGGGCTGGAAAGCCTATAAGTCCTCTTCCTCTGGGGAGCGAAGTCACTTCCGGAGGTGACAAAGAATAGGAATCGATCGA